AAAATTATCTTTATTATAAAAATTATTAGAAATGGTATATATACATATATGTATATATATATACCATATATATATATATATATAAATAATTTAAATAATTATTTATATATATATATATTTATATATTTAATTTATTATTTAATTTAATAATATAATTACTTTTTTTTAAATTTAATTATAATTTTATAATATATCTTTATTTAAATGATCTGTATTCGGATTATATTGATATTAATTTTTAATATAAATATTATGAAAAAAAAATAAGAGAGATTAATAAAAATTTATTAATTTATATTAAATATATAATATAAAAAAAAAAAAAAAAAAATCTATGTGAAAAAATTAAATATATAATAAAATAATTATGTTTTTGGAAATTTATTATAAATTTATTTTACATATAAATTTTAGTGTGTAATTTTAATTATTTAAATAATAATTAATTTAAATTTTGTGTAGTAATTAATATTAAAAATTTAAGAAATTAAGATTTAGTAATATAAAAATTAATAACTAATTTTGTGCCAGCAGTTGCGGTTAAACAAAGATTAAATTAAATTATTTCAGTTTATAATAAATAAATTTATTATTAAAATAAATATTAAATTATTAAGTGAAATTTTAATTTAATTAAATTTTATTTAATGATTATGATTTAATAAATTTTAATATAAACTAGGATTAGATACCCTATTATTAAAAATTTAATTTATAATACTAAAATAGTAAATAATAATTTATTGAAACTTAAATAATATGGCGGTATTTTAGTTCATTTAGAGGAATCTGTCTAATAATTGATAATCCACGAATAAATTTACTTAATTTATAATTTTGTATATCATTGTTAAAAAAATATTTTTTATAAAAAATAATATTTTAATTTTAATATAAAAGTTAAATCAGATCAAGATGCAGAATATAATTAAGAATATGATGGATTACAAAAAATATATTTAAATGAATAATTTTATTGTAAGATAAATTTGAAGGTGGATTTAAATGTAATTTTAATTAGTTTATTAAAATGATTAATAATTAAAATATGTACATATTGCCCGTCACTTTCATTTAAAAATTGAAATAAGTCGTAACAAAGTAGAGGTACTGGAAAGTGTTTCTAGAAAGACAAATTAGAGCTTGTAAAAGTATTTCATTTACATTGAAAAGAAATTAAAAATTAATTAATTTGAGGGGTAAAATTGATAATTTTTAATTAATAAAAGAATTTTTAATATTAAAAAAAAAAAATGGGGGTTTGAGTATTTTTAATAGAAAAAATTAATATTTTTATAGTTAAATATTACTGTAAAGGAATTTATAAATAGTTGAAATTAATTAGTAATAAAGTAAATTTAATTTATTGTATCTTGTGTATCAGAGTTTATTAAATAATAATAATTTATTTAAATTAATCTCGAATTTAAAAGAGTTAATTAATTAAAAAAGTTAATGTTGTATAATTTTTTTTAATAATTAATTAGAAATGAAATGTTAATCGTTTTTAAAGATATCTAGTTTTTTTAGAAAAAAATTTAATTTGAAATTTAAATAATTTTATGATTATTTAATTAATTATAAAAATTTAAAATTTAATATTTTGGGGGATAAGCTTTAAATTAAATTTTTATAATTAAATTAATTTAAAATTAAAATTTTTAGTATTTATATTGTTTAAAAATTATAGTTTATTATAAAAAATTTTAATTAGAATAAAATTTAAAATAATTTAAATTTTTATAAAAAAATAATTTATAATTTTATAAAATTAGAAATAATGATAAAATTAGTATAATATAATAAAATTAAGTTAAAATTTATTTAAAGTTAAACTAAAGGAATTCGGCAAAATTTTATATTCACTTGTTTATCAAAAACATGTCTTTTTGATAATAATTTAAAGTCTAATCTGCCCACTGATATATTATATTAAAGGGCTGCAGTATATTGACTGTACAAAGGTAGCATAATCATTAGTCTTTTAATTGAAGACTTGTATGAAAGATTTGATGAAATATAAACTGTCTCTAATTTATATATAGAAATTAATTTTTTAGTTAAAAAGCTAAAATAAAGTTAAAAGACGAGAAGACCCTATAGAGTTTTATATTTTACCTGTTTAATGTTAAATATATAATTAAATTATATAAAAAAATTAAAATATTGTGTTGGGGTGATAGAAAAATTTAATAAACTTTTTTTTTGTGGTTAAACATAAATAAGTGATTAATTGATCCATTTTTAGTGATTAAAAGAAAAAATTACCTTAGGGATAACAGCGTAATATTTTTTTTTAGTACAAATAAAAAAAAAAGTTTGCGACCTCGATGTTGGATTAAGATAAAATTTAAATGCAAAAGTTTAAAATTTTGATCTGTTCGATCATTAAAATCTTACATGATCTGAGTTCAAACCGGTGTAAGCCAGGTTGGTTTCTATCTTTAATAATTAAAAATATTTTAGTACGAAAGGATCAAATATTTAAAATAATTTTATGTTAATTTGAATATCAATAATAGTTTATTAACTATTTTGGCAGAAAATTGTAATGATTTTAGAATTCATATATATATATATATATATTATATATAAATAGTATATGATATGATTAGATTTATTAAATATTTTTATTGGTATGTTAATTTTAATTATTGGGGTTTTAATTGGGGTTGCTTTTTTAACTTTATTAGAGCGTAAGGTTTTAGGTTATATTCAAATTCGTAAGGGTCCTAATAAGATAGGTTATATGGGAATTTTACAACCTTTTTGTGATGCTATTAAATTATTTTCTAAGGAGCAAGTTTATCTTAATTATTCTAATTATTTAGTTTATTATTTTTCTCCTATTATAAGTTTTATTTTATCTTTAATAATTTGAATATTAATTCCTTATATATTTAATATAATTACATTTAATTTAGGAATTTTATTTTTTTTATGTTGTACTAGAGTTGGGGTATATGCTTTAATAGTTGCGGGTTGATCTTCTAATTCCAATTATTCTTTATTGGGTGGTTTACGAGCAGTAGCTCAAACTATTTCTTATGAAGTAAGAATATCTTTAATTATGATATCTAGAATTATTATAATTATAGATTTTAATTTAATAAATTTTTTTAATTATCAGATTATAATTTGATTTATTTTTTTAATAATACCTTTAAGATTATGCTTTTTATCTTCATTAATAGCTGAGACTAATCGAACTCCTTTTGATTTTGCTGAGGGGGAGAGTGAATTAGTTTCTGGGTTTAATATTGAGTATAGAAGAGGTGGGTTTGCTTTAATTTTTTTATCTGAGTATTCTAGAATTTTATTTATAAGATTATTATTTGTTATTTTATATTTGGGGGGTTATAATTTAACATTTTTTTTTTATTTAAAGTTAGTTTTTTTATTTTTTTTTTTTATTTGGGTTCGGGGTACATTACCTCGTTATCGTTATGATAAGTTAATATATTTGTGTTGAAAAAGATATTTACCTATTTCTTTAAATTTTTTATTGTTTTACATAGGATTAAAAATATTTTTAAGTTATTAAATATTTTTAGTATAAATTAATAGAATAATTATTCTTTCTTATGTTTTCAAAACAAATGCTTAAACAAGCTCATTAATTAATTATTAAAAATTAAATTATCTCATATTTTATTTAAAATTGGGTTGATAATAAAATAAGAGAAATATAAAATTGTTAGTAATTGTCCTGTAATAATATATGGATTTTCGACTGATCGTGCTCCAATTCAAGTTAATAAAATAATAATTGTAATTAAAGATCAAAATAAAATTTGGTTTATAGGATAAAATTGAATACCTTGTATTTTTTTATTGAAAGTAAATGGTAAAATAATTAAAATTAAAATAGATATTACTAAAGCAATAACTCCTCCTAGCTTATTGGGAATAGATCGTAAAATTGCATAAGCAAATAAAAAATATCATTCTGGTTGAATATGAATAGGGGTTACTAATGGGTTAGCTGGAATAAAATTATCTGGATCTCCTAATAAATATGGATTAATTAATGATAATATAATTAAAATTAAGATTAATATAATAAATCCAATTAAATCTTTAAATGTAAAAAATGGATGGAATGGGATTTTATCTAGGTTTCTATTAATTCCTAAGGGATTATTAGATCCTGTTTGGTGGAGAAATAATAAATGAATTATTGTTAATATTATAATAATAAAGGGGAATAAAAAATGAAATGTATAAAATCGAGTTAAAGTAGCATTATCTACAGCAAATCCACCTCATATTCAATTAACTAATATAGTTCCTAAATATGGAATAGCTGAGAGGAGGTTGGTAATAACTGTTGCTCCTCAAAATGATATTTGTCCTCAAGGTAGAACATATCCTATAAATGCGGTAGCTATTAATAAAAATAGAATAATAACTCCCACGATTCATGTATATTTTAAATTAAATGATTCATAATAAATTCCTCGTCCAATATGAAAATAAATACAGATAAAAAAAAAAGATGCTCCATTAGCATGTAAAGTTCGAATTAATCAACCGTAGTTTACATTTCGGCAGATATAGTTTACTCTATAAAAAGCTATTTCAATATTAGCTGTATAATATATTGTTAAAAATAATCCTGTAATAATTTGAATTATTAAACATAATGCTAGTAAAGATCCGAAATTTCATCATGATGAAATATTAGATGGGGAAGGTAAATCAATAAGAGAATTATTAATAATTTTTATAATGGGGTGAGTTTTTCGGATGGGTTTAAATATATTTATCATTAGTTAAATAAGTTTTAAATATTAGATCGTAATGGTCCAAAAAAAATATTAGTAATTTTTACTACTGCAATAAGAGCAATAAATAAATAAATAATTATTATTAATGTTAATATATAAGTTTGTTCATTATATAATTTGGATAAATTAAGGTTAAATTCTCTGTTAAAAAATAAGAATAAATTAAAAAAATTATTTATTTCATCATTAAATGAGAAGTTTATTCAAAATAAATTATTTTTAAATAAAAATCTGATAATAATTAGTAGAAATAAATATATAATAAATCTTTTATTAAATGGGGAAGTTTTAAATAATTCATTTGAGGCAATACTTGAAACATAAATAAATAATACTAATAAACCTCCTAAGAAAATTAAAAATAAAATATAAGAAAATCAATATGTATTAATTAGTATACTTGATAAAATACACATAAAAAGAGTTTGAATTAGAAGTATTAAACCTATAGAAAATGGATGATTTAAGAAAAATATAAAGATTGAAGTAAAAATTAAAGAAAATGATAAAAATATTTTAATAATTTCAAAGAATAGTTTAAGATAAAATAATAATTTTGGAGATTATTGATAAAGATATTCTTTTTCTTTGATGTTTTTAAAGAATTTTCTTATTTTTGATTTACAAGACCAAGGTTTTTGTTAAACTATAAAAACAAATGATAGTAAATATGTTACTAGTAATTTTTTTAATATTTTTATTTGGTAATATAATTTTTGTTTCTAAACATAAGCATTTATTAATTGTTTTATTAAGATTAGAGTTTATGGTATTAAGTATTTTTTTTTTTTTAATAGTATATTTAATAATATTAGATTATAATATATATATATTAATAGTTTTTTTAGTTTTTTCAGTATGTGAGGGAGCTTTAGGTCTTTCAATTTTGGTATCTATGATTCGAACTCATGGAAATGATTATTTTCAAAGATATAATTTAATTTAAATGATAAAGTTTTTATTGATAGTTTTTTTTATAATTCCTTTATGTTTTAAAATATATATATATTGAATGGTTCAATTTATAATAATAATAATAATGGTAATATTTATAAATTTAACTTTAAATATTATAAATTTTTCTAATTTAAGATATATATTAGGTTGTGATATGATTTCTTATGGTTTAATTTTATTAAGAATTTGCATTAGAGGTTTAATAATTATGGCAAGAGAAAATTTATATAAGAAAAGTTTTTATGAGGGTTTTTTTTTATTAAATGTTATTATATTATTGATTATATTATATTTAACTTTTAGAGTTATAAATTTATTTATATTTTATTTATTTTTTGAAGGTAGATTAATTCCAACTTTAATATTAATTATTGGGTGGGGTTATCAACCAGAACGAATTCAAGCTGGTATATATTTATTATTTTATACTTTATTTGTTTCTTTGCCTTTATTAATAGGAATTTTTTTTATTTATAAAAAATTAGGTAGAATAACTATATATTTTATAAAGTTTTATGATTATAATATATTATTATTATATATTAGCATAATTATGGCTTTTTTAGTTAAAATACCAATATATTTTACTCATTTATGGTTACCTAAAGCTCATGTTGAGGCTCCTATTTCTGGTTCTATGATTTTAGCTGCTATTATATTAAAATTAGGGGGGTATGGTTTATTACGTGTTTTAATTATTTTACAAAAAATTAATTTAAAAATAGGGTTTATTTGAATTGTTATTAGATTAATTGGTGGTTTATATATTAGATTAAAATGTTTTTGTCAGGTAGATATAAAATCTTTAATTGCTTATTCTTCTGTTGCTCATATAAGTTTGGTAATTGGTGGTATTATAACAATAAATTATTGGGGATTTATAGGAGCTTATGTTTTAATAATTGGTCATGGCTTGTGTTCTTCTGGTATATTTTGTTTATCAAATATTAGTTATGAGCGATTGGGAAGACGAAGATTATTTTTAAATAAGGGTATAATAAATTTTATACCTTCTATAAGAATATGGTGATTTTTATTCATATCCTCTAATATAGCTGCTCCCCCATCTTTAAATTTAATAGGTGAAATTAGTTTGATTAATAGTTTAGTAAGTTGATCTTGGGTGAGAATAATTATATTAATAATAATTTCTTTTTTTAGAGCTGGGTATAGATTATATTTATATTCTTACACTCAACATGGTAAGTATAATTTAGGAATTTATAGATTTTATGGGGGGGTATCTCGAGAATATTTAATATTAATATTACATTGATTACCTTTAAATATTTTAATTTTAAGGGTTGATTATAGAATAATTTGATTTTACTTAAATAATTTAATTAAAATATTGATTTGTGGTGTCAAAAATATGAGAAAATCATTTTAGGTCATTAAAAATCATTCTCTTTGTTTCGTTAGATTTTTTTTTTTGTTTTTTTTTATGTTAATAAATTTTTTTATGGTAATTTATTTTATTATAAATAATTTAGTAATAATGTTAGAGTGGGAAATTATTTCTTTTAATTCATTAAGTATTGTTATATCAATTTTATTGGATTGAATGTCTTTGTTATTTATAATATTTGTTTCTTTGATTTCTTCTTCTGTAATTTTTTATAGAAAAAGATATATAAGTTCAGATTTAAATTTAAATCGTTTTATTATTTTAGTTTTATTATTTGTTTTTTCTATAATTTTGTTAATTATTAGACCAAATATAATTAGAATTTTTTTAGGGTGGGATGGTTTAGGTTTAGTTTCTTATTGTTTAATTATTTATTATCAAAATATTAAGTCTTATAATGCTGGTATATTAACAGCTTTATCTAATCGAATTGGTGATGTTATAATTTTAATGTTAATTTCTTGAATAATAAATTATGGTGGTTGAAATTATATTTTTTATTTAGATTTTATAAATAATGATTATTCTATAAAAGTTATTGGTGTGTTAGTAATTTTAGCTTCTATAACTAAAAGAGCTCAAATTCCTTTTAGATCTTGATTACCTGCTGCTATAGCTGCTCCAACTCCTGTTTCAGCTTTAGTTCATTCTTCTACTTTAGTTACTGCTGGGGTTTATTTATTAATTCGTTTTAATAATTTATTAGTTAATATATTTTTTTTTAAGGTGTTATTATTATTATCTGGTTTAACAATGTTTATAGCTGGTATTTGTGCTAATTATGAATTTGATTTAAAAAAAATTATTGCTTTTTCTACATTAAGACAATTAGGGTTAATAATAAGAATTTTAAGAATAGGTTATGGGGATTTAGCTTTTTTTCATTTATTAACTCATGCTATATTTAAGGCTTTATTATTTATATGTGCTGGTGTAATTATTCATATAATAAGAGATAATCAGGATATTCGGATAATGGGTGGTATTAGATTTTATATTCCGTTAACTTCTTTATGTATAAATATTTCTAATTTAGCTTTATGTGGTATTCCTTTTTTAGCGGGTTTTTATTCAAAAGATATTATTTTAGAGATGGTGAGAATAAGAAATTTAAATTTATTTATTTACTATTTATATTATGTTTCTACAGGTTTAACTATATTTTATACTTTACGTTTATTAATATATTTAATAATTAATGATTTTAATTTATTATCTGTTTATAATTTATATGATGAAGATTTTACTATATTAAAGGGAATATTTTTATTATTGTTTATAAGATTAGTTTCTGGTAGATTTTTAAGTTGATTAATTTTTTCTTATCCTTATATGATTTATCTTTCTTTTAATATGAAAATAATAGTAATTTATGTAAGTTTAATTGGTGCTTTAATAGGATTTTTTGTTAGAAATATAAATATTTATTCTATTAATAAGTTTTTAATAACTTATAATTTAAGAATATTTTTATCTATTATATGATTTATACCGGGTTTATCAACTTATATAATAAATTATAGTTTTTTAAGTTTAGGTCAAAATTTATTAAAAAATATTGATATAGGTTGAGGGGAAATTTATAAAAGACAGGGTATATATAATATTATTAAGGATTATTCTATAATTTTTTATGTTTATCAAATAAATAATTTTAAAATTTTTTTATTTAGATTTGTTTTATGAATAATAATTTTTATTTTTGTGTTAATATTATAGATTTAAATAGCTTAAAATTTAGAGTATAATATTGAAGATATTATGGTGATTGATAAATCTTTAAATAGATTATATATATATATATATATATATATATATATATATATATATATATATATATTTATAAAAGTATTATTTATCTTTATTTTTACAATGAAAATGTAGTGTTTTTTCTAAACTATATAAATTAAGAAATATTAATGATTTTAATCACTATAATTTAAGTTAGCAGCTTAAATAAAATATATTTCTAATTGGAATTTTTTATTCAATTTTATCATTAACAGTGATATACCTCTTATTTGGTTTCAATTAATAAATAAGGAGTATTATACTCTATCTTTTAGGTCGAAACTAAATGCAGATGATTGCTTCTTATTTAAGATAAATTGATCTCAATATTTTTTGATTGCAAATCAAATGTTTTAATTATAAACTATAATCCTATAAATAAATTTTATTTTATTTTTTTTTAATTAATTCAGTTTAATATATTTTGATTTCATTCATGATATAATCCGATCAATAGTATAATAATAAAGAAAAAACTAGTTTTATACCATAACATGAAATTAACTATTTTAAATGTAGGAATTAGCGGTAAAATAAGTGCAATTTCAACATCAAAAATTAAAAAAATTATAGTAATTAAAAAAAAATGAAGAGAAAAAGGAATTCGAGCTAGGCATTTAGGATCAAATCCACATTCAAAGGGTGAGCATTTTTCTCGATCAAGTAGAGATTTTTTTGAGATAATAAATGAAATAATTATTAATAAATTTGAAATTAATATTATTATTATAGATATAATTAATAGGGTAATGATTATTTATATTAATTAATTATTAAACTTTTTGATTGGAAGTCAAATATACTAAATATATTATATAAATAGTTAATTTCCTCATCAATAAATGGAAATATAGAGAAATAATCAAACTACATCCACAAAATGTCAATACCATGCTGCTGCTTCAAATCCAAAATGATGTGATTTTGAAAAATGATTATTTAAATGTCGAATAAAACATGTAGCTAAAAAAATTGTTCCGATTATAACATGGAGACCATGAAATCCTGTTGCTATAAAAAAAGTAGATCCATAAATTCTATCTGCAATAGTAAATGGAGCTTCAACATATTCATAAGCTTGTAATATAGTAAAATAAATTCCTAAAATGATTGTAATAAATAATCTTTGTGATGTTTGAGTAAAGTTATTTTCTATAAGTGCATGATGAGCTCATGTTACTGTGATTCCTGATGTGATTAAGATAATTGTATTAAGTAGTGGAATTTGAAATGGATTAAATGGGATAATATTTATAGGGGGTCATATAGCTCCAATTTCAATATTTGGGGATAAACTTCTATGAAAAAATGCTCAAAAAAATGAAACAAAGAAAAAAATTTCTGAGATAATAAATAAAATTATTCCTCATCGTAATCCATTAGATACTAATAAGGTATGTTTTCCTTGGTATGTTCCTTCTCGGCAAACATCTCGTCATCATTGATATATGGTTAATAATACAATTAAGTATCCTAATATTAAAAGATTTATGTTAAAGTTATGAAATCATTTAATTATTCCTGTAACTAATGTTATTACTCCAATAGCCCCAGTTAATGGTCATGGACTATAATCTACTAAATGATATGGGTGATTTTGATTTATTGACATTAATTAACTTCTCTAGAATAAAGTGTTCTAAGAATAGTAATTACATAAGCTTGAATAATTGCTACAGCAGATTCTAATACTAAAAGTAGAATTTGAATAAAAATTAAAATAATTAATAAATAATTAGATATAGAAGTTCCAGTATTTCTTAATAATGTTAATAATAAATGTCCTGCGATTATATTAGCTGTTAAACGTACTGCTAATGTTCCTGGTCGAATTACATTTCTAATTGTTTCAATTAATACTATAAATGGTATAAGGATAGTTGGAGTACCTTGGGGAATTATATGAATAAATATATGTTGTGTGTTATTTATTCAACCATAAATTATGAATCTTAATCATAGGGTTAATGAAATTGATAGGGAGATATTTAAATGTCTAGTACTTGTAAAAATATACGGAAATAATCCTAAAAAATTATTGAATATTACAAAAAAAAATAATGAAATGAAGATGAATGTAGATCCTTTGAATCTATTATTTCCTAATAAGGTTTTAAATTCATTATGAAGTTTATTTGAAATAAAATTTCATAATATAAAATGTCGATTAGGGATAAATCAAAAAGAATAAGGGATAAATATCAATCCAATAAAAGTTCTAATTCAATTTAATGGTAAATTAAAAATGTTTGTTGATGGGTCAAAAATTGAAAATAAATTATTTATCATTTTCAAATTTGATTTTTAGATATATTAATTATTTTTTTATTGGTTTTTTTTAAAATTTTATAGTTAAAAATGTAAAAATTTATTATAATAAAAATTAAAAAAATACAAATAAAAAAAATAAAGAAAAAAATTCAATTAATTGGTATTATTTGTGGAATAAAAGAATATTACTTAGTAATAATTTAAATTTGACATATTTATGTTATAAATTAACTAATTCTTTCATTAGAGATAGTTGCTAAATTATCATAAAGTGGTTTAAGAGACCAATACTTGCTTTCAGTCATCTAATGAATAGTTATTAATTCAATTAATAAAGGTTTTAATTGAAATTCTTTCAATTACAATTGGTATGAATCTATGATTAGCTCCACAAATTTCTGAACATTGACCGAAAAAAATTCCTGGTCGGTTAATAAAAAATCTTGTTTGATTTAATCGACCTGGGTTTGCATCTACCTTAACTCCTAAAGAGGGTACTGTTCATGAATGAATAACATCGGTAGCTGTTACTAAAATACGAATTTGGTTATTTATTGGTAATACTACTCGGTTATCTACATCTAATAAGCGAAAATTATTAATATTTTCATTAGAATTAATTATATATGAATCGAATTCTACATTATTAAAGTCTGAGTATTCATAACTTCAGTATCATTGGTGACCAATAGATTTTAAGGTAATTAATGGATTATTTAATTCATCTAATAAATATAGTAATCGAAGGGATGGTAATGCAATAAAAATTAAAGTAATAGCTGGTAAAATTGTTCAAATTAATTCAATTATTTGACCTTCTAATAAGAAACGATTAATATAAGAATTAAAGAATAAATTAAGTATTAAATATCCCACTAAAATTGTAATTATAATTAAAATAATTAAAGTGTGATCATGAAAAAAAATAATTTGTTCTATTAGTGGTGATGCTCTATTTTGATAGTTTAAGTTAGATCATGTTGCCATTTCTAAAAAAAGGATAAAACCTTTATAAATGGGGTTTAAATCCATTACATATAATCTGCCATATTAGAAGTTACTTAAAATTGGTAATTCATTATATGAGTGTTCTGATGGGGGAAGGTTTTGATATCATTCAATTGAAGTTGGTATATTTAGTGGGAATAAAATAATACGTTGATTGATTATTGATTCTCAGATAATAATAATAATTATTATTATTGAAATAAGTGAAATATAGGAACCAAATGATGAAATAATATTTCATGAAACAAATCTATCAGGATAATCTGAATAACGACGAGGTATTCCTGCTAGTCCTAAGAAATGTTGAGGAAAAAATGTTAAATTTACACCAATAAATATTGAAATAAATTGAATTTTTAGTAGATAATTATTTATTATTAATCCTGTAAATAATGGGTATCAATGAATAAATCCTCCTATGATGGCAAATACGGCTCCTATTGATAGAACATAATGGAAATGAGCTACTACATAATAAGTATCATGAAGGGTAATATCAATTGATGAATTTGCTAATACAACTCCTGTTAATCCACCTACTGTAAATAAAAAAATAAATCCTAATCCTCATAATATAGAAGGTCTATAGTTGATTTGTGTTCCATGTAATGTTGCTAATCAACTAAAAATTTTAATTCCTGTAGGAACAGCAATAATTATAGTTGCTGAGGTAAAATAAGCTCGGGTATCAATATCTATACCTACTGTAAATATGTGATGTGCTCATACAATAAATCCTAGTAATCCAATTGCTATTATAGCATAAATTATACCTAAGCATCCAAAAGTTTCCTTTTTTCCTCTTTCTTGAGAGATAATATGTGAAATTATACCGAATCCTGGTAAAATTAAAATATAAACTTCTGGGTGTCCAAAGAATCAAAATAAATGTTGGTAAAGAATAGGATCACCTCCTCCAGCTGGGTCAAAAAATGAAGTATTAATATTTCGATCAGTTAAAAGTATAGTAATAGCACCTGCTAATACGGGAAGAGATAAAACTAATAATAAAGCTGTAATTCCAACAGCTCAAACAAATAATGGTATTTGATCAAATGATATATTATTAATTCGTATGTTAATTATTGTTGTAATAAAATTAATAGCTCCTAGAATTGAAGAAATTCCAGCCAAGTGAAGAGAGAAAATTGCTAAATCTACTGAAGATCCTCCGTGAGCAATGTTTGAGGATAGGGGTGGGTATACTGTTCATCCTGTTCCTGCTCCATTTTCTACAATTCTTCTAGAAATTAATAATATTAGTGATGGGGGTAATAATCAAAATCTTATATTATTTATTCGTGGAAATGCTATATCTGGGGCTCCTAATATTAGTGGAACTAATCAATTACCGAATCCTCCTATTATAATAGGTATAACTATAAAAAAAATTATAATAAAAGCATGGGCTGTTACAATTGTGTTATAAATTTGATCATCTCCAATTAGTGATCCTGGATTTCCTAATTCAGTTCGAATTAATAAACTTAATGAAGTTCCTACTATTCCTGCTCAAATACCAAAAATAAAATATAAAGTACCAATATCCTTATGATTTGTTGAAAATAATCATTTTCGCTAATAAAATGGCTGAGTTAATAAGCGATAAATTGTAAATTTATTAACGAGAAATTTCTCTTTTATTAGTCTTATATTCAATTATGATATGAAATTGCAAATTTTAAGGTGTATATAAATTACTAAGGCTTAAAGAAAGTTCTTTATAAATAATTTTGAAGATTATTAGTTTAATTTAACTTAAAACCTTAAAAAAAAAATAAGGTTCTAATAATTATACCTAATAATGAGATAAATCTGAAAATATTAATAAAAATTATAAAATTATTTTTAATAAAAATTTTATATCATTTTAATTTAATAGAATAAAATATGAAGGATGAGTAAATAATTCGAATATAGATAAATAATATGATTAATCTAGAAATTGTAAAAATAAAAGAAATAATAAATAAATTATTATTTAATAAATAATTAATAATTATTCATTTGGGAAAAAATCCTAAAAATGGGGGTAAACCTCCTAATGATAAAAAATTAATTAAAATTAAAAATTTAATAGAAAAATTTAAATTTAAATTAAATAATTGATTAATATAAAAAGTATTAATAATATAAAATAAAAAGCATATAATAAAAATAAATAATGAATATAAGATAAAATATAATATTCATAAATTTTCTCTAATTGATAAAGCTGATAATATTCATCCTAAGTTATTAATTGATGAAAAAGCTATTAATTTTCGTAATGATGTTTGGTTAAATCTTCTAATAGTTCCAATTAATACATTAAAAATTATTATTAAAAATAAAAATTTCAAGTTTATATAATAAGATAAAAGGATTATGGGGGAGATTTTTTGTCATGTTATTAAAATAAAACAATTTAATCATGATAATCCTTCTATAATATTTGGGAATCAGAAATGGAAGGGTGTAGAACCTATTTTTATTAATAAGGATGAGTTAATAAGAATAGAGATAATATTATCATTAAAAAAATTTTTTAATAATAAAAGATTTAGTAAAATGGAAAATAAAAAATTAATAGATGCAATAGATTGAGTTAAAAAGTATTTTAGGGATGCTTCTGAATTTAGAAGATTATTGGGGTTTGATATTAGGGGGATGAATCTTAATAAATTAATTTCTAAACCAATTCAACATCCTAATCATGAATTTGAAGAGATAGAAATTAAAGTTCTAAAAAATACAATAAATAAAAAAAATATTTTATTGGAGTTAATTATAAATAAAATTTAAAATAAATATATAAATATATATTAATTAATGAGTTTTACTCATATTATGAAATTATATTTTAGTGTATGATGCACGATAATTTTTGAGATTATAAGATATAGTTTAATTCTATAAAATATAATAAAGGTAAATTTTTACATAATTTATCCTATCAGAATAATCCTTTTATCAGGCACTTTATTTTTTAAAAAAAAGGGGTTTCCTTTATATTTGGGGTATGAACCCAAAAGCTTACTTTAGCTTATTTTTAA